TATTTTGGTAAAGCAAGCACCTTGAAGTAAAGGATCTTGGATCCAGACCCTTTTGTGAATGAGAAAGATAAAGACGATAAAGACCAATGAAATCGCGTTTTCAGATTGTAAATGGTAAAGTTTGATTACCATTAACCTCCAGAATAGTTAACGAGTTTTTCGGTTTGATTCATCTCCTAAAGGCGGCTCTCGCCCTGAGTTATTTTAAGTTAAGAAGTTAAGGCGGCCTTAGGCATTAATTACCTATGGTATTCTTCTTATTACCTATTGTATTTCTAGTGCTTTTTTATTAGAGGTGGCCGGGACCTATTATTTCGAGTTTCTTTTTGAATCAAGGTGGCCATAGGCCCCTATGGTCCAGCGGTTACGACCTCTCTTTTTCACGGAGAAAACGAGGGTTCAAGTCCCTCTGGGGGTATACTAAGACTCAAGACGATAGGAGTGGGATTTTCTATCAAGTGATCTATATTTGTCAAGTCCTTCTAATAGTCTACTCAGTGGGACTTTGTATTTTAGATCAAGTGATATGTATTTATCAAATCTGCCTGGGGACAATATTGTGGAACGTCTAAAATAAATTAGGCGTTGGGTCGATGCCCGAGTGGTTAATGGGGACGGACTGTAAATTCGTTGACAATATGTCTACGCTGGTTCAAATCCAGCTCGGCCCAACAATTTGTCAATCTACTATCAGATGGTAGAACACTCTTGTTCTTAATAAATACCTGATACGAGAGAATAAAAAGGAATCCAAAATTTCTGCTAGATCTCTTCTTATTTCCCTGGGATTGTAGTTCAATAGGCAAGAGCACCGCCCTGTCAAGGCGGACGTTGCGGGTTCGAGCCCCGTCAGTCCCGACGGATCCAATAAGTACATCAATTCGCCTCTCCATTTTCTGTGAAATCTGTGAAAGAAGGGACAGAGAGCATAATTGAATTCCGAAGGGGTTTCCCTTCTTTTTTTCAGGATTCTGTCGAAGAAAGAACAAACCCTAAACTAAAATGAAAATAACTAAAATAGTGAAGTTGATAGAATATTCCATCTTTTCTCCTGCGACTCATCTTTCTCATACTTCCTTGTCTTCCAAAGAAATTTAGATAATTAAAATTTAGAACCTAATTCCTCTCTTTTTCCACTTCGTTTGTATTGTTTGTTGGGGTTTTGTAGTTCGGACGGGCGGTTAGATTTCGTTTCGTTTGATGGTTCTATAAGGAAGACCTAAGGTAGGTTATAGAAAAGAAAGAACAGAAAAGAAAGAACAGAAAAGAAGGATACAGAAAGTAAAGCAACTTTTGGTTGGTCCGGGAATCCAAGATTGGATTTGGTATGGATAAAAGATGTTCGTATGTTATACTATTCAATTCTCGACGACGAATTAATTTAATAGCTCAGATATTGTTATTCATGATATTGATCCGATTCAAGATCATCGATAGGTAATGCATTCATTGAATTGACAGGTGAAAGATTTATCATCTCTATGGGATTAAATCCCGAGTTATTGTGAAATAAAAAAACGATGAGATTATGGAAGTAAATATTCTTGCATTTATTGCTACTGCACTGTTCATTTTAGTTCCTACTGCTTTTCTACTTATAATTTACGTAAAAACAGTCAGTCAAAATGATTAATTACTTTAAATGAAACTTGACTTCTGAATTCTTATCAATAGTTGAAGAAATCAAATGAAAAGTATTCTATTTTTACGTCTTAAATGAAATCAACGGGCTATCATCGGCGGTCTTCTATGAGATCCGAGAGTATGGTAAGTAAGAAATAAATTTCTTACTTACCATACTCTCTATTAGTGTTATAATAGTGTATAAAATTGTTTCTAATAAAGTTGGTATACTATATTAGCTTCTATCTTCAATAGATGTAATTATTAATCCATATATGTAATTGACGTAGGACCCAATTCTAGTTCGTTTGATACATCTATTTATTCCGATGAATCTGAAATAATTGTTTTACTGTTATAGAATATATTTCTCCACTAGAATCCAATGGAATTTGAAAATGAAGATATTTTGATTTGAAAATTATTTCAATTCAAATCAAAAATGCGTTGCAGAACGATCTATAAAACAATTGATACCGTTTCATTCCTCAACTAAATTAGGAGTGCTTCTAAAGTCCACTTCTTCCCCATACTACGAGTGAAAGGGAAAATGTAAAGACTACCATTAAAGCAGCCCAAGCGAGACTTACTATATCCATGTGAATTATGTCCCTTATCTCTATGATAGAATTATTCCATTATTGCTCACTAATAATAGTAGAATTAATGGTCCAGAGTCAAAAAGGGATTCTGGCCAAACACTATTGATGAACCAATCAAATAAATCCATTTCAAAAATTCCTATATTATTTCTAATCGGGAAAGACTAAACATAAGTAAAATAAAAAATAACATTACAAAGGAATGTTACTAATGGAACATCTAGTAATAAAATAAATAAGAGGGTCCATTCATTTTTTATTGCCCTTCAAAGTAAAAATAGATCAATTGCTATCTATTACAAAATTTTCCTATTTGATCTAATACGTACCCTTTCCCGATTGTCTCTCTGAAGGAGTTGAGAGATAGTATATTATACTTTTGACGAGGGGTTAAAATTTTTTTTTCACTTTTTCTTTTCTATAAAAAAGGAAATTATCCATCTCAATCTAATAGTGATTGAATGCCTAAACACTCAGAGATTCTCGCGAGTCTATATATGTAGATTATAGTATAGAAAGAACTTCCCCCAACCAGTAGTTAAATTATCTGCCGGCTATCCAAACCCAATCAGTAGACATTACATTAGTAGTAGAAAGGAATCGGGAAGTCTTGCTTCGACCATGACAATCTTTCTTTTCATTTTCGATTCAAAAATTGATTTACAAAATATCCAGAACGGATGTTTAGAATCAATCAAGTATTAATAGTCCCCTTATTCTGTTCTGCTGGATAAAATTTGGTTGAGTTATATCAGCAGAACAGAATAAGAGATTTCGATTCGTTTGTTGATGAGGCGGCACCCGGATTTGAACTGGGGAAAAAGGATTTGCAGTCCCCCGCCTTACCACTCGGCCATGCCGCCAAAACGATACACAATAGGATCAAAATTTCCCTTTTTGGGTTGTATTACTAAATTTTAGTTTATTGTACTTGCATCCTGTTTTTAATCCTTTTTTTAATTTAGAAAAATTAGAAAAGAAACCATTTTTCCCCTTTTGATTGTCTTTGATCTACCCCTTCGATTGATTATATAGTATCTCAAAACACACAATGTCAAAAAGCTTCCCCTCACTTTTATATTGAAAAAGAAAATGTATATTTTCACTCAAAAAAACCAAAATTGATGACAAATGGGAACCATTAACTATTCGTTGACTGAGAATTCGTGAATGATTATTGGATTTGAATCTAAAATTTGGTTTGCCTAATGACATAAGAAAATACAAATTGATACATACTTAATTGATTCTTTTGAATCAAAAATCCTTCTCAATTTCCATTATAACAAAAATGATAAGTATATGTAAACCCCAGAACGGAAATTGTTACAAAGATACAAAATTGGCTATTTAGAGTATGTTGCCTATAAATAAAAAAGAAAGGGAATTTTTTGGAACAAAAAAAGGCCCGGCTGGGTATTGACCGGGCCAGGCCAAAAGGGCGCTTCGAACAAAATAAAAGCAAGAAGGTCTTCTTTATTTCTTTTTCTATTTGGATCTTTCGAGCATCTAAATGGAATTGCTAATTCTATAATAACGATAAAGAATGTGAAAGAAATACTTTCTTTAATCCTTATTTGATGTGTAATGTAACATAGTAATTATCTTTTTCAATTGGGAGAGATGGCTGAGTGGACGAAAGCGGCGGATTGCTAATCCGTTGTACGAGTTATTCGTACCGAGGGTTCGAATCCCTCTCTTTCCGTTTCCGTTGATGACTTTCTATTTTTTTCTTTCAAATTTAGCAAATCCCTGTTTATTTTTTTCCTAGTGAAATGTGTGGAATAGCTAAAATAAAATATTAAGAAAATTGTAAAATGAAGCAACAAAAACGAAATTTTTATTTTATTCTTCACGTCCAGGATTACGTCCTGGATCATTGGATAGGAATCCAAAGATGAAGAGAGAAACAAAGAATATTACTACTGTGTAAACGAAAAGTTTGAGAGTAAGCATTACACAACCTCCAAGATCATTTTTTGAAAAAAAAACGAGAAAAGAAAAGATAATAGATCCTCCTTTTTTATATCACATATCCTATTTTGACACCAAGAAATGAATTATAGAAATAGAAAAGAATGTTCAGAAATTCAAATGAAGTTGAAATTTTTAATAAGAGTCTTTGATTACCCAAATCACTTTCATACCGACAATTAGATATTGTAAGCGACCCTAAGCTAATAAAGTATTTCGCCGAAAAAAGGAGAAAAAGGATTAAAATCGGGAAATGGGGCGAGCCGGATTTTTTGCGGCTATCCGAAATTTCAATGTTTGAATTGAAGGTTCATACTGTCAGACTTATTTGATCTTCTCGATTGTTATCATTTTTATCAAAAAAAAATGAATTTTCTAGGATACTATTAAAGATCTTATCGAAAACTTACAGCAGCTTGCCAAACAAAGGCTAAAAGAAAAAAGAACAGGGGTATGACTGGCATAACATCTACGATTGGATTCAAAAAAGCATAGGCTTCGGGCAATTTGGCGAAGAAAAGACTACTCGGATAAAGGGCAGAATTAAGACAGATCAAACTAAAGATATTAAGCATAACAGACATTTTTTTTCGTCGAGATAATTGCATTTTGATTGAGTTATTGATATAAGGAAAAATGAAGAAAGTAAGGTAGACAAAAAAATCCTTCTTTTTCCACTCAATCAAAAATCCTCCAATTCTCAAAGGAGAATAGAAAAAATCATACTTTCATACAATATCTTAATTGAATTATATATAATGATCAATAAATTCAGTTGAATTCTAGATATACACATGTCAAAATTCTAGCAACGAATCTATAATCAATTCTATAAAGGAGAAAGATTTTCTATAGATAGTTGGACTGGAATTGACGAACACTTAATACCAATATTATTCTTTATTAGTATTAGTGTCCAATAAAAATAGAAATGGGGCGTAGCCAAGCGGTAAGGCAACGGGTTTTGGTCCCGCTATTCGGAGGTTCGAATCCTTCCGTCCCAGAGCATATCCCTTGTATCCGAATACTTCTTTTTTGTTCAACAAGGTTCTGTTTCAAGGTCTAATATTGGATAGAATATGATTCCTCTTTCTTTTTTGATTTTGAATGATTCTTTTCGAAATCATATCTTAATGAATGATTCTTTTCGAAATCATATCTTAATTTTTTACAAACTGAACTAAATCGAGTTCAAATTACATGCAAAAGGAACTAAACCCTTTTATGATCCAGATAAAGATAAGATGGGGCATAGATCTGTAGAAGGATTACTTAACCTCAGGTTAAACAAAATATGAATATGAAAATACATATAAAAGAGGAAGTGCTTAGCTTATAGGTATGTATTGTTATCCTATTTCAGTGACAAAAAGTCTTTCCATTTTTGTGAAAAAGAATTTGCATTCCTAAAAGATTAAAATTGAAATATTTAACAATGATATTTCTTTTTATTGTTCGATCTATTTAGATTATTTGCTTTACATCATTGACAATTCCATTCGAAAAGAAACAGAAAATTATCTTTTTTATGATAACCAAATGGAGTCTTTACTGTAAAACATGACTCAAATTCAAGTATAAAGATTTGTAATGATTCTTTATGGATTGAATCTTTGGGAAGTTTTGGGAAGTTGGAACGGGTCAGTTTATCTTATTGAGTCACTTGAAGAGGCAGAGTCAAATAGAATTTATTTATCCGTGTGATTTCTGTTAGTTATTTTATTTCTATATTTAGATTTCTGGATATTTCTGTTAGACATTTTTTTGAGATAGAGATTTATAGAAAAAGTTCCATTCATACAAAAACCGGGGTCTTGCTAATATTTATTCAGAAAAATTTTTTTGATCTTTATTATCTATTTTATTATCTATGTAGATAGATAAGAAAAAATAGAAATGACTGTGTCTCTGTACCGACTGAACCAATGACTATTCATGATTCCACAATTGAATCAATTCCATACTGGTTCCAAATTAGAGGAATGTTATGGTAAAACTTCGTTTAAAACGATGTGGTAGAAAGCAACGTGCGACTTGAAGGACACGATCCGGTGTGGATTCTTATTCTTACATCCACCATTTTATATAGGAATGAAGGTGCTCTTGGCTCGACGTCGTTTTTCTATTCTACTAGAATCCTTCTTTTTTTGATTGGGTTTTAATGTAAATATGTAAATAGTTCGTGATGGAGCTCGAGTAGAAAGTATTGATGAATTTCTCAGGGGCAACGATCTAGGGTTAATGCCAATCAATAAATTGGAACAACTTCGTAAGTATATCTTCGATATAGAAATCGAAAGGATCCGATTCGAGCAAATTTTTCAATTCAAAAAAATTTGTTGGAACGGCTAAAACTTTTTCGATCCACAGTGTATCGCGCACGAATCAACCATCGGTATGATTCTTTGATAGAAAGAAATCACAAAAGGGGTATGTTGCTACCATTTTGAAAGGATTAAGAAGCACCGAAGTAATGTCTAAACCCAATGATTTAAAACCAAGATAAAGGATCCCAGAACAAGGAAACACCACTTCAATTGTCTCACGGATCCAAATAAAGAATCCAAATATATTTGAAATGAGACGAAAAAAAAAGGGGGGGTTAAAGACCACTCAAAAAAAGAAAAATCTTAATTTCTTTAAGATATTTGAGAATTTTTGAACTTGAGTTATGAGTACAAATGATTTTTTTCAGGAAGGAAGCTAAATAAAAATGACTATGAGTTAAATTATAGACTAATTTCTTTTACGGATTCCTTTCCTATCCTATTTATTCTAATTTTTGTCTATGGATAAAATTAGAATCGTTTTTTATCGAGCCGTACGAGGAGAAAACTTCTTATACGGTTCTAGGGGGGGGGTTCTTTTTTATCTACATCTATCCCGATGAGCCGTCTATCGAATCGTTGCAATTGATGTTCGATCTCGAAGAGAAGGAAGAGATCTTCGGAAAGTGGGTTTTTATGATCCTATCAAGAATCAAACTTATTTAAACGTTCCCGCGATTCTCTATTTCCTTGAAAAGGGCGCTCAGCCTACAGGAACTGTTCAGGATATTTTAAAAAAGGCAGAGGTTTTTAAGGAACTTGGCCCTAATCAAACGAAATTCAATTAAATTAAGGAAATAAAAACTAAGGATAGGATAGTGATTTCTATATCATTTTGGATATCTTTTCTATACTATGTTTTTTATTTCCTTCTTTTCTTGCTCTATTCGTATCTATTTATCATTGCTTTTATAGAATCTTTTTCTAACTTTGATGAATCCTTACAAAATAGAAAATGATGGCATTACCTGCAACCTGCAATCGGGTGGTTTTCATTCGAACTCGAATACCAAGTAAGAAAAAAGGAATCGAAGTTCTGTATTCGACTTACTTTAGTCGACTTATTCTATATGGATTCAATACACTATTGATTGCATAAATCCTTTTTCTACTTTTTCTTTATTTATTCTCCATCTAAACTAAAATTTTTAGTATATATGCATATGCAGTGCCAATCCAACACAAATCTTTTTTTTTTTTTTTTTTTTTTTTTACTATTATTTCAATTTTAGTTCTTGTATTTTTTCCATCGTATTCTTTTATTAACCTTTATATTGACAATATTGTATCGAACAAATATAATTCATCGTGATAAGCAGCTCTATTTATTTCCGTCCCATAGGTTTTCTTTTTTACCTGTTGATTCAAATGATGGGTTCGTTGGATTAGCTTTGCTCCTCGGATTTTTGATTGAAAAAGTGGATAACATAGAAATAGGGGATGGTCCAGCATTTTTGACATTTATTTCTTTTTTTGATTTGATCGGGAAATTTTTTCTTTTTTCATCTGATTTAGTCATTTTTATGTTCCAAATATATTAGAAAAATTTTTTATATCTTTTTTTATTTCGTAGATGTAGATTAATGCTTTGATTTAATCATTTTGTTTTATTCTGATTGTATCTACATACCTTTTTTCTATTTGGGTTGCTAACTCAACGGTAGAGTACTCGGCTTTTAAGTGCGGCTAGGATCTTTTACACATTTAGATGAAGCGAGGGATTCGTCCATACCATCGGTAAAGTTTGGAAGACCACGACTGATCCTGAAAGGGAATGAATGGAAAAAATAGCATGTCGTATCAATTAAGAGTTCTGAGAATATTTTATTCTTTCCGGCTCGATACAAAGCCTTCATTTAAAATTGAAATTATTCATTTAAATTATTCAAAGGGAGCAAATCGAAGTCAATTTCAAGTTGGGTCGAATTAATAAATGGATAGGGCCCCACGGCTTCAATTCATTTCATTTTGATTATAGGGAAAGAAAAAGCAACGAGCTTCCGTTCTTAATTTGAATGATTACCCGATCTAATTAGACGTTAAAAAAAATATTAGTGCCCAATACGGGAAGGCTTTCTCCCAGGAATGTATTCTTGATTTTTTAATGAATCCTAAATATTACCACTCTCCATTCCATAATGGAGAAGTATGTGTATAAGAAACAGTATATTGATAAAAACATTTCCAAAATCAAAAGAGCGATTGGGCTAAAAAAAGTAAAGGGTTTCTAATCATCTTGCTATCCTATAATGAAAACGAACATAAATACTTAATTTTAAAGGGAAAAAGAGAGGATAGAGAATCTGTTTATAAGTTTATATGTAGCCGAGGTATCTATTCGGTTTGTACTATAATACCTTGTTTTGACTGTATCGCACTATGTATCATTTAGAACCCCCAAAATCCTCTACCTTTCATTTAAATAGACTTTCAAATGGAGAAATTCCAAAGGCTAGATAGATCTCACTACTTCTTATATCCACTTATCTTTCAGGAGTATATTTATGTACTTACTCATGATCATGGTTTAAATGGATCGATTTTGTTGGAAAATGCAGGTTATGACAATAAATCCAGTTTACTAATTGTGAAACGTTTAATCATTCGAATGTATCAACAGAATCATTTGATTCTTTCTGTTAATGATTCTAAACAGACTGCATTTTTGGGGCACAACAAGAATTTTTATTCGCAAGTAATGTCAGAGGTTTCTTCAACCATTATGGAAATTCCATTGTCTCTGCGATTAATATCTTCCCTAGAAAGGAAAGGGGTAGTGAAATCCGATAATTTACGATCAATTCATTCCATATTTTCTTTTTTAGAGGACAACTTTTCACATTTAAATTATGTATTAGATATACTAATACCTTACCCAGCTCATCTGGAAATCTTGGTTCAGGCTCTTCGCTATTGGATCAAAGATGCTTCCTCTTTGCATTTATTAAGATTCTTTCTCCATGAGTGTCATAATTGGGATAGTCTTATTACTTCAAATTCAAAGAAACCCAGTTCTTCTTTTTCAAAAAGAAATCACAGACTATTCTTCTTCCTATATACTTCTTATGTATGTGAATATGAATCTGGCTTCCTATTTCTCCGTAACCAATCTTCTCACTTACGATCAACATCTTCTGGAGCCCTTATTGAACGAATATATTTCTATGGAAAAATAGAGCATCTTGCAGAAGTCTTTGCCAGGACTTTTCAAGCGAATTTATGGTTCTTCAAAGATTCTTTCATGCATTATGTTAGGTATCAAGGAAAATCAATTCTTGCTTCAAAAGGGACGTTTCTTTTGATGAATAAAAGGAAAGATTACTTTTTCAATTTCTGGAAATCTTCTTTTTACCTGTGGTCTTATCCAGGAAGGATTTCTATAAACCAATTATCCAATCATTCACTTGACTTTCTGGGTTATCGTTCAAGTGTGCGTCTAAAGCCTTCAATGGTACGCGGTCAAATGCTAGAAAA